ATGAATTCATTTTTTTTTTGAAATGCGAATTTACTTTACTATACTATACTATTTAACTATTAACTATACTATTTACTAGAAATTTTACACTATTTACTAGAAATTAATAGGAATTAATAGGAATTCTCTTGTTGAGACCCTATGATTTGATTAAAACCTCAGATTCATACTAGAACCACGATGATTCAAAAAGCCCCCAAACCAAAAAGTTCTTTGAGTAAGAACCCTTTGATCATCACTTATCAATGAATGGATAATGGGTGTTATGGATAAAAATAAAAATCCAAGTAAATATAGCTATATCTCCTTCAGTCTAGGATAAGAGTGCTTCGGAAAGAAGAAAAACTATTTGAGACCCCTTTACACATTTTTGGGAGTCCGGCTGCGAGGTATGAATAGTACGCATGAATCATAGTTCAAATATTTCTTGATCTATTCCATATATTCTGTGCTCCAGATACTCGAATAAATATCCGACGAGGCAAAGCCCATCTCTATCGAGATGACAGATCTGTTTTCTGTACTATCAATAGGATCAATTAGAACAAGTCACACACTCATATTCCGGAAATACCGAAACAAGGGAATTCCACGATCGAACTACCAACCCAGTAACCCGAGTCTTCCAAAATTTAGGATTGAATGGAAAAGCCCGGGTTTTCTTGATTTTGATTGAAACATCAGGACTTCGTAGTTATTATAGAACTAACTGACTAAAATTCCATCCAGTAAAACGGAAGAATTGTAAATCTCCAAAATAATGGATAAGAATATCGCAAATAAGGCCATTGCGACGCCCATCAAGGGGGTCGTTCCCCACCCAGGGGCTACTTTACCATATTCCGAATTCAAAGGTTTCAATAAATCCCCTATAACAGTTCGTCTTGGCCCAGATTTGGAACTATCCTCAACGGTTTGTGTAGCCATAAATCCTATTGCATTGATTGAGATCTGTTGACTTTGTATACTATTCCGTTGTAAATAAACGGATCTTATTGTAACGTAGATCCACCATTCATGGTCTTAAAATTCTATAATAATGGAAACAGCAACCCTAGTCACCATCTTCATATCTGGTTCACTTGTAAGCTTTACCGGGTATGCCCTATATACCGCTTTTGGGCAACCCTCTCAACAATTAAGAGATCCGTTCGAAGAACACGGGGACTAGTTGAAATAACAAACCTCCCTATTATATTGGGAGGTTTGTTATTTTAATTGAAATTGAGATAATCCAAAATCATTTCATCTTCTTAGTAGAAATCCTAGGAGGGTCTCGGAAAAAAATAGCGAAAAAAATTATCCCTAGAGTCGATACTAACAGGAATGTATAAACCAATGCTTCCATAGATTCGATCGTGGTTTACAATTATAGCTTACGTACCTGTGCATTTGGAATCGTTTCCCGGAAGAAGGGGAAAGAGTCAAAGGAAAGCAATGATCCAAATCAAGACTTTTCCGATACTCTATATTAGATTAGCAAAAAAAATAGAAGAGAAATATACATATACCAGAGCAATGTTGTATCAGATTGTTTGTCTCCTTGTGGTTGGGTCTCCGATTTTTTGGAATGTTCCAAACTCTACTTGAGAATCCAAATCTGGATCAATACCAGCAAAAACATCTCTGAACAAGGTTCTAGCACCATGCCAAATGTGGCCGAAAAAGAAGAGCAAAGCAAATGAAGCATGTCCAAAAGTAAACCAACCCCTTGGACTGCTGCGAAAAACACCATCTGATTTCAAAGTAGCACGATCTAATTCAAAAATCTCCCCCAATTGAGCACGTCTAGCATATTTTTTCACAGTAGCAGGATCACTATAACTAACTCCATTGAGTTCACCACCATAGAACTCAACAGTTACACCTACCTGTTCCACACTATACTTGGATTCCGCCCTTCTAAAAGGAACATCTGCTCGTACAATTCCGTCTCCATCTACCAAAACTACTGGAAATGTTTCAAAAAAGGTAGGCATACGGCGGACAAAAAGTTCACGACCTTCTTTATCTCTAAAGACGGGGTGCCCTAACCAGCCAACAGCTATTCCATCGCCGTTGTCCATTGAGCCTGCTCTGAATAATCCTCCCTTTGCCGGATTATTACCAATGTAATCATAAAAAGCTAATTTTTCGGGAATTTTAGACCAAGCTTCTGATAAACTCAGATTTTCGGCTAGCCCAGCGCTAACTCTTCTATATATTTCTTGCTGAAAGTACCCTTGATCCCACTGATAACGAGTGGGCCCAAATAATTCAATTGGGGTAGTTGCTGAACCATACCACATAGTTCCAGCAACTACGAAAGCTGCAAAAAAGACAGCAGCGATACTACTAGAAAGGACAGTTTCAATATTGCCCATACGTAATCCTTTGTATAAACGTTGGGGCGGGCGGACACTAAGATGGAATAGGCCCGCTAATATACCCAATGTCCCCGCTGCAATATGATGAGAGGCTATTCCTCCTGGAACAAAAGGATCAAAACCTTCTGCCCCCCAAGATGGATTTACAGGTTGTACTTTTCCGGTTAAGCCATAAGGGTCGGACACCCATATTCCAGGACCATACAAGCCTGTTACATGAAATGCTCCAAACCCAAAGCAAGCCACTCCGGCAAGAAATAAATGAATTCCAAAAATCTTGGGTAAATCCAAGGAGGGTTTACCCGTACGCTCGTCGCGGAATATTTCTAGGTCCCAATACACCCAATGCCAGATAGCTGCTAAGAAGCACAAACCAGAAAGCATAATATGTGCCCCGGCTACACCTTCATAACTCCAAATACCCGGATTCGTTATAGTCCCCCCGGTAATACTCCAACCACCCCATGAATTTGTTATTCCTAAACGAGTCATGAAGGGTATAACGAACATACCCTGTCTCCACATTGGATCAAGAACAGGGTCAGAGGGATCAAAAACCGCTAATTCGTATAAAACCATCGAGCCGGCCCAACCAGAAACCAGAGCTGTATGCATTATATGGACAGAAAGTAATCGGCCGGGATCATTCAATACGACGGTATGAACACGATACCAAGGCAAACCCATAGAAAAACCCCTTTATGAAAAAAAAAAATAGACACTATGTGACTTTCTCGCATTGAGTTGGAAAAGACTATGCTGTGCACCTTACCCTTCCATTGGATTATCTCGAATCAACAGTTCATATTTATTATTTAATTTATTCCGTTCCGTTAGTAATAATTGAACAATTCCGTTCGTAGGAGCAAAGAGAAACAGATCTATTCTATACCCGATAAGTACCAATACGCAATGGGGATTGGGCCCACTTTTGGAGCAAATGCAATACAAAAAGGCTTGCTCATCATTCGGCGATCCATTCGTAAGATTTTGACTTTATTCAACCTAAATCTATGGATAAAATATGATAAACAACAATATTCGACTAGGAAAACGAGAAAAGAAAAATAGGAAGACAAAAAAATCTATTGTTACGTTTCCACATAAAAGTAAAGTATAGTACTTAACTCCCTTTTCTTTCATTTTATGCCCATTGGTGTTCCAAAAGTACCTTTTCGGAGTCCTGGAGAGGAAGACGCGGCTTGGGTTGACGTATAGTGCGACTTGTCAGACATATTGGGTCATATGGTATTTCCCCGTTCTCTCTCCCGATTGAGATATCCCCCGTCTTCCCCAAGAAAGATTGATTATATCATAAACTATCAAGAATTCGGAGCGTGAAGTGTAATTAGATCAATTTATTTGTTTGTTGATTTTGGGGATTATTATCAATTAATAAGATTTATGGTTAGATTAACAAGAAAAAAAATAAATATAAATTTTTAAATTTAAAAATTAAAGTATAAAGTATACAGGCTCCGTTCAGAAAATTTCAAATTAGTAATCCTACACATTTACTACTAGTATCATAAAAGATTCTTATTTAATCTTAATCATAGAAGCGACCTCAAACTTGCTAATCAATCAAGTAATATGATAAATACATTGCCTATTTTGAAAAAGAAAACATGAGAAATGATGAAAAGAAATTGAAAAAAAAAAATTGTACCAAAAAGAAGTGGTATAGGCAGCATTTGTCCTATATGTGCGAATCCAATTCGGGCGGATCTTTACCCGGAGTAGAAAATAAACCTAAAAAAAGAATTGAGGGGACCCATTCAGGAACAAGAAAATAACATTGTGATTTGAATCTCAATGTGACAATACATCAATGAGAGGTTAATTCGATAAGTTCAATGAATTCTTTTTTTTATAGGTTAAAAAGAAGTAATTGGAAACTTATTCATCTTTCTTTAAAAATCGGGGAAAAGCCCTCTTTAGCTTGGTTTCTTTCCTTAGTAAAAGCTTGCTACGAAAAGGGGGGCTGGGGTCGACACATTGATTCTTTCTTTCACACAATTTTTTTATTTTTTTTTTGAACCGTATGCATCTAAAGATGCGCGTACGGTTCCTAAGGGATCAAATTTTGTCCTAATCAACCGACTTCATCGAGAAAGATTACTTTTTTTAGGCCAAGAAGTTGATAGCGAGATCTCGAATCAAATTGTTGGTTTGATGGTATATCTCAGTATAGAGGATGGTACTAGGGATCTTTATTTGTTTATAAACTCTCCCGGCGGATGGGTAATCCCGGGAATAGCTATTTATGATACTATGCAATTTGTGTCACCAGATGTACATACAATATGCATGGGATTAGCAGCTTCAATGGGATCTTTCATCCTGGTCGGAGGGGAAATTACCAAACGTCTAGCATTCCCTCACGCTTGGCGCCAATGAGTTTTTTTAAGAAAAAAAAAGAAGAAGACTATGCCTTCGCCATATAAAATATGAATATTAAGTAATAATAGCATGGCATTTGGGATTTGATATGAGCAAACAATTTTGTTTGTTTTTCACAACATGTGATTATGTATCGAGGTAGTAGTATGAAACAAAGGTTATTCCGGATTTGATCTTATGGATGGGGGATCCGTTTCAGCGTCACAAACCCTTTTGCTTCTACACTCGAAGTCTCTTTCCAATATTTATATTATGAAAGAATACAAAAAAAGATCATTTTCATTTTTCCTTCGTTTTTCGGATCAAGAAAACACTTTGGGATTGCTGAATTGCAAACGAGATAGATAATAAGATAAAATATCTAAAGCAACGGAACCATCATAGTATTTTTGGATTCCTCCTAAAAAAGGATGGTAAATGGCTTACTGGATCTGATAGATCCTATTTTTCTCTCTCTTAAAGAGGGGAGGGAAAACAAAATTCCATAACAGAGCCGTATGCAATGCGCAAAACATGCCTGTACGGTTGTTCAATTCTATCTTTCTTTTTTCTTCTTGTTCTATTTTTCCTTCCCTTCGCAGGACCGTGCGAAGCAGAAGAACCTTTTATTATCTTATATCATCAGGGTTATGATCCACCAACCTGCTAGTTCTTTTTATGAGGCACCTACAGGAGAATTTATCCTGGAAGCGGAAGAATTACTGAAACTCCGCGAAACCCTCACAAGGGTTTATGTACAAAGAACGGGCAACCCCTTATGGGTTGTATCTGAAGACCTGGAAAGGGATGTCTTTATGTCAGCAACAGAAGCCCAAGCTCATGGCATTGTTGATCTTGTAGCCGTCGAAAATAGCGGGAATTTCACATAAACCTGCAATCCTGTTTCGAGCCATAATTCAAATAATCTGTAATTTCGTATTTTTTCCTTTTTCTTACCCCAGTCAAATTACTTGAAGTATGAAATAATTCATAATCATCCGGTTAGGATGGATCTAAACCAGCCCATTCGGTATACGATTCAGAATTCAAGATGCCAACCATTAAACAACTTATTAGAAACACAAGACAGCCAATCCGAAATGTCACGAAATCCCCTGCTCTTCGGGGGTGTCCTCAGCGCCGAGGAACATGTACTAGGGTGTATGTGCGACTCGTTTAGATCATGAGCTGAAGAAAACAATATGATTTTCCCAGTATCAATGATCGGTAGCAATGAATAGGGTAGAATCGATGAGCCCGGAACCCTATCCTATATTTTAGGGAATTTATGGCTTTCATTGGTGCAAATCCAATCAATTCAATTGGAGTTGAAAAGCAATTCCCCACTGGTAGCAATGGTTATCCATTAAGCGGGAAAATAGTATTTAAGAGCGGGAAGATTTTGTTCCAACTCTTGCAAGAACGGACTAAGAGGGCCAGCTACCTAGCCAACCTTCCTAATTAAATGCCGTTACTGTATGGATAGATCTTCATTGTGAAAAGACCTATTACTCGATAATTCATGGGTAGAGCCAAAAGGTTTGTGTGAACTGTACAAGTTCCCAATAACTTTGATTAAATGAGGAAAGGGCTCCGGTGTATAGAGAGGGCCTCACCGTTTAAGAAGTGACCATAGAAACGATGGAAACCGCTATTTTTTTTTCGTAATTTACTACCATTACTTATTACTTTACTATTTTTTTACTATTTTTTTTTATGTCCAATACAATATTCTATTTATATTGGTCCAATTTCTTGTTTGGAGGTGAAATGCCTGAAAGAAATAGAAAATAGTGGTTGGGAAGGTCATAGTAGCAAAAGCCGTTGGAATTTATATTTTATACATCGGAATAATCCGTTTTGTTATTAATTATTAAACTAGGGAAGGGTAAGAATGACTGAAAGAAAAAAATCAATTAGTTATTCATCAAAGTTTTATTTGATTCAATGACCAGAGTTAGACGAGGATATATAGCTCGCAGGCGCCGAACAAAAATTCGTTTATTTGCATCAACTTTTCGAGGGGCTCATTCAAGACTTACTCGAACTATTACTCAACAGAAAATGAGAGCTTTGGTTTCTGCTCATCGGGATAGAGGCCGGAAAAAGAGAGATTTTCGTCGTTTGTGGATCACTCGAATAAATGCTATAATCCGGGGGGGCGGGGTATCCTATAGTTATAGTCGATTAATACACGATTTGTACAAGAGACAATTGCTTCTAAATCGTAAAATACTTGCGCAAATAGCTATATCAAATAGGAATTGTTTTTACATGATTTCTAATGAGATCATCAAATCGGGAGAATGTGAAGAATTTAACGAAATGATTTAAACGGAATTCCCCGGAGAATGAACTCCGGGGAGGTACAGTATAAATTCATATGTTAAGAGAAAGAATGAACCAACACGTTAAAAAAAAAGATTTCTTCTTAACCGATTCTTTTTTTCTATTACGACGTGACAATAAAATTTCTCGGCTTTTCCAAAAGAACTTCAATCGAAGTTTGAGTTCCAATTAAAGTTTTTTTCTTCAGGAGTAGGCCTATTTATTTCTGATACTAGGGCCGGCAGTTTTAGGGATTGACTCAGGTCTCTCAAACTGTTTTTCATTATTAAGAAAAGGTAACGAAGATAAAATACGAGCTTGTTTTATGGCAATAGTAACTAATCGTTGTTGTTTCAAGGTCAATCTGTTCACTCTTCTAGATAATATTTTTCCCTGTTCACTAATAAATCGACTAATTAAACTCATGTTTCTATAATCAATTCGATCCCCCGATCCAATTGGTGGGGGCAAACGCCTACGAAAAGATCGTTTGGATTTACGAAGGGGTCGCTTGGTTTTATCCATAAGTTCATTCCTTATCTCTAAAATCCTATTTTATTTGATTTCTTCATTTATTTATTTATTTTTTCGGATCCAACGGAAATAGGATTTTATTTATTTATATATATATATATAATATGTTATTTCTTCCTTTTCCTTGCTTAACTTCAAAAGGGGACACAACACAGATGCTCTACTCACTCTATTTCTTTATCTCTCCGTGAATCGTATGCTTGTGACAATATGGGCAAAATTTTCTCAATTCTAATCGACCGGGTGTATTGTGTCGATTCCTTTGAGTAATATATCTTGAAACGCCCGATGGTTTTTTTTGTTTATTGAAACCATTTCGGGTACAGCTGGTACATTCCAAAAGAACTATTACTCTAGCATCTTTACCCTTGGCCATGAACCTCCTTTACATTTTTGATTTACTCAACTCTTCTATTTTTTACCTGAATCAAAAAAAAGGGGCAAAAAAGAAATCGAAGTTTCTAACATAAAATCGAATTGGGAAAGATTTTATTTCCATCAATGGAGTAATACTAAGTAATACAATTTTTTCTAACTATCAACTATTTTTTAATCTCAGTATTTCATTTACTATCTTGTGTGGTCTCAAACATCCTGTGCCCTAAAACCACATTTTTTCTTTGCTCTCCCCCGATTAATTCTATCCTGAGCTCGAGCTTCGCTGGGGTTCAATCCACTTTTTTCTTTCCTTCTTATCTCAACCAAATGAAAAAAAAAAGAAGGAAATTAGTAACAAAGAATTTTTAGTATCTATAATCTTCTTCACCCCCTTCTAGCCCAAAAACTAGAATGAAAAAAAGGGGAATACCAACGCATCCGGGAATAAACGATTGATCTCTATCAATAGACCCGCTAAAGAACCGAACCATAAAGTAGCTAACACGGGTGCCACGGAGAGATATGTTTTTATATCTCGCATTGCAAAGCCTCCTTTTTTTTTTTTTATTATTATTATAATGCATATGATATATTATCAGATGGACGCATCTAACTATATAGAATAACTATTTCTATAGTTAGATATAGTTAAAGGTCACTTGTATTTGTACACAGAATCTCCTAACTAAAAAAGTTAGGTAGAATAATCCGGTAAACGAGATCCACCCGTTCCTAAAACAGAATTACAAAAGGGAATCCCTTCTTCTCTAGCATTCCCAAAAAGATTCTTTCTTTATATATGTTTATACGTATGTTTATATGTTTATTATTATTATTATAACTATAAGAAACCAAAAAGAAGAAATGGCAAGAGAAATAGTATCCTCTATAGGATAGGGGAAATCATCATATTGGAAAACAAGACAGGGATTCTGTACAATGACATAGTACAACTGATGGAAAGGGATGTAGCGCAGCTTGGTAGCGCGTTTGTTTTGGGTACAAAATGTCACAGGTTCAAATCCTGTCATCCCTACCATATTACTTCTCTTATAGGTAGTAACGGGAAATCCATCGAGGTCGACTCAAGTTGGACATATTCTAGTATTTTAGAATACTGTGATGCATGCTAACTAATAGATTGGGTTGGGGCGGGGGTGGGGTAGGAAAAAATCCTTTTCTTTCTAGTTTAGTTCTATCTCCTGCCATGTCATAGGAAAGCGCTCTTAGTTCAGTTCGGTAGAACGCGGGTCTCCAAAACCCGATGCCGTAGGTTCAAATCCTACAGAGCGTGATTATATCATGTTCTTATCATTGTAATGTCGAATTACAGTAAAATAACATTACTAACTCAAATTGAAATTGACCTCCTGCAGATTAAGGAGGAGGTCAATTAAAGAAAGAGATGTTACTCAATCAAAGGTCTAACTGATCGCCGCGTCTGTATTGTAAATATGCAGTTACGAATAATCCGGCCAAAGTAATAGGAATTAAACCTAATACAATTCCAAATAGAAAAACTTCAATCATTTCAATTTGTTTGAAGGGGGAGAAAATCAAAGTAATAGCTATCCCTAAATATTAATAAATAGTAATTCCAATCAGCCCATGAATCTCAATACTAAGCCAAGAGTTGAAAATGGATGAAGGATGAAACTAGAGAATACCTGAAAACCCTACAGAAAAAGTTTGTTTATTTGAATTAATTGTTCATTCATTCAATGAATTTCAAATAAGTCGTATCTTGCTCAGACCAATCAATAGAGCTGAGGTTATAGTTAAAGCAGCCAGTAGAAAACCAAAATAACTAGTTATGGTAGGCATGAAAGAGCTAAATGAGATATGTTCTTTTTTTTTTACATATGTTTTATAAAGCACTTACCTAAGTTTTCCTTTTTGCAAGAAAATTTATGAAGACAGGATAAGATGATAAGAAAAAACACTAATTGACAGAATCAGTTCGTTCCAATTGAAAGTTCTTGATTCATCAGTCATTATTATAGACGACACTA